TTATCTTTTCGTTTTCTTTAATATTTATCGGAAAGGAAATCCTTTTTATTTTTTTAAAGTAAAATTCCTATTTAAATTGAAAGGAGTAAATCGAAAAAATTCTAAGAAAATCTGAAAATAAAGCAAAAGAAAGGAAAAAGTCTTATCCTATTTTTTTATTCTTCTCGTCCAGGATTACGTCCTGGATCATTAGATAGGAATCCGAAGATGAAGAGAGAAACAAAGAATATAACTACTGTGTAAACGAAGAGTTTGAGAGTAAGCATTACACAATCTCCAATATCATTTTTTTTATAAAAAAGAGAATAGATTCGCCATTTTTATACCACATATCCTAACTATTTTGATACTAAGAACTGAAACAGTTTCAAAAAAAATGAATTTTCATAAATTCATTTGTAATATTTGGAAGAAGACTCTTTCATTACCAAAAGTTTTTTTAATATCTAAAACAAAAATAGTTAATTCTTGAGTAACCCACTCGCGTTTTTCACCGGAAAAGGGTCAGAATGCAGAAATGAGGTGATCCAGATTTAGCGCAACTATTTTATTTGCACCAAGAGCTCAGCTCTATCTGATCTTATCAATTGTTAGCATTTTTATCGAATAAAGCATGCATTTTTCTAGGATAGTTTTTTTCTAGAACAGTATTCTATTAAATAGCTCAGCGAAAGCTTACAGCAGCTTGCCAAACAAAGGCTAAGAGAAAAAATAGCAGGGGTATAACTGGCATAAGATCTACAATTGGATTTAAAAAGGCGTAGGCCTCAGGTAATTTGGCAAATAAAAAATGAATCGAATAAAGGTCAGAATTAAGACAGATACCACTCAAACTGAAGATATTAAGCATAACAAAAGTTTTTTGTTCTTGGAGATAATTGCTTTTTGATTGAGTTATTGATATAAGGGAAAATGAAGAAAGTAAAATAGACTCAAAAACCCTTCTTTTTCTTTGAACTTACCCCAATAAAAATCCTTCCATTTTCAATTCAAATTTTAAATAGAAGAAATTTGAATTTCATACAATATCTTATATCTTAATTCAATTATATGTAATGATCAATCCATTTTTATATAATTCTATATCGACACGTGTTAAAAATTATCCATTCCATAGAAATTTTGGCTGGAATTGACGAATAACCAATACTAACAGTAGTGTTTATTAGTGAAGAATTTAAATGCAGTGGGGCGTGGCCAAGTGGTAAGGCAACGGGTTTTGGTCCCGCTATGCGGAGGTTCGAATCCTTCCGTCCCAGAGGATATGGATTATATGTGAATAAAGAAATATTTTTTTTTTTCAATATTTTCCATGATTTCCAGTGAGTTCTCGGTACTCGAAAATGCAGATTCATTAAACAGGACTCGTTTATTCATCTTATTTCTATTGTATTTTTATTATAGAATTCTAGAAGAATAGAATTCTATAAATATAATACAATATTTTTTATACAATAATATACAATAAAATTTGGGATTTAAATAGGGGATTTAAGTTAAATTCTTCGTGAGGATTTCCTTAGAAAAGAATTTCGCCACCCATATACACGTAAAATGCATTACTAGATAAGGAGTACTGACCAAACCAATGACTACTCATGATTCCATTTCTAAACTATAGGATGTTATGGTAAAACTTCGTTTGAAACGATGTGGTAGAAAGCAACGTGCGACTTGAAGGACATGATCAGCTGTGGATTCTTACATCCGTCATTTTAGATAGCAATGAAGGTGCCCTTGGCTCGACATCTTTTCTTCTGTTCTATTACTCTCGATTATAATTCAAATAGTACATAATATGATGGAGCTCGAGTAGAAAGTATTGATTTCTCAGGGGCAAGGATCTAGGGTGAGTGTCAATGAATAAGTTGGAACAACTTCGTAAGTTTATCTTCAAGATATAAATCGAAAGGATCGAATTCGAACACGTTTGAAACCTGTTTTTCGAATTGGTAAAACTCTTTTGATTCAAAGTGTATAAAGTGGGAATCAATCATTCGAATGATTCTTTGATATAAGAAATCATAAAAAAAGGGTATGTTGCTGCCATTTTGAAATGATTAAGGATCACCGAAGTAATGTCTAAACCCAAGGATTCAAAGCAAAGATAAAAGATCGTGGAACAAGGAAAGACTTTTTTCAATTGTCTTAATAGCTAGAAAAGAAAAAAAAAACTTCTAAACGAGACAGAAAGGGGTTAGAGCCCGCTCAATAACTGAAATTCCTAAGGTCATTCTTTGAACTATTTGAGAGTTATCTAACTTGAGTTATGAGTACGAATGTCTTTTTTGTTTTTTTAGAAACAAGAAAGGGCTTTATTGTGATTCTATTTATTTAATGATTTTAGGGATCTACTTGGCATTCAAATTATAGAATTTCGAATCATTTTTTCGTGAGCCGTACGAGGGGAAAACTTCTTATACGGTTCTGGGGGGGGTATTACATCTATCCCAATGAGCCGTTTATCGAATTGTTGCAATTGATGTTCGAGCCCGAAGAGAAGGAAGAGATCTTCGTAAAGTGGGTTTTTATGATCCGATAAGGAATCAAACCCATTTAAATGTTCCCGCTATTCTCTATTTCCTTGAAAAGGGGGCTAAACCGACAGGAACTGTTCATGATATTTCAAAGAAGGTGGATGTTTTTAGGGAACTTTTTCTTAATCAATCAAAATGAAAGAAAAAAAAAGTGTCGGTATGACTCGGATCTAATCTAATTTTTTATAACTTTTCTTTACTATTCTCTTTCTTACTCTAATCAGAACCCATTTTTTCTTGTTCCTCTAAAATTACATCATAAGAATGAAAATACCTTGTATTGGTTTGATATTGATAGAAAAATCTTCAAATGAATAGAATAACTCAAAAACTTGGATCTACAAATAGAAAATTCTGATCTTCCCTTTAATTGGATGGTTTTCTTTGCAGTTCTAAAGAATGAGATTAAACTTGCTTTGTCAACTTCGTGATTAATTAATTCCAATATATTGTTTCATATTTGCTATTTCCATTTCGTTTTTATCTATCTATTATCTATGTAGATAATCCATGTAGTGCCAATCCAACACAAGTCCTTCTTTTTTTCTTAGTAATTTAGAATGGAGTTTCTTGTCGTTTTTGTATTGTATTTTTTTCTCAACATTTATCTTGACAACAGTCTATCGAACAAATATAATTAGATCGTGGATAAAAAGAAAAAGATCCATTTCATCTTTGTTCCATAGATTTTCGTTTTTCTTTCCTTCATTTTTTATTAGTTCTTAGTTCAATGTTTTGATTGTGTCATGCAATCTTTAGTTTGGTTTTGATTAGATTTATAGACTTTCCTTTTTGGCTTGGGGTTGCTAACTCAACGGTAGAGTACTCGGCTTTTAAGTGCGACTAGGATCTTTTACATATCTGGATGAAGCAAGGGATTCGTCCATACCGTCGGTAGAGTTTGTACGACCACGACTGATCCGAAATAGGAATGACTGGAAAAAATAGCATGTCGTATCAATAGAGAATTCTGAGAATATTTCATTCTTAAAAGTTTGGTCCTGATTTGCATTCTTGGAGCAAAATAAAATGAATTGAAAGTTGGGTCAGGTGAATAAATGGATAGAGCCCTTTGGCTCCAATTGTAGGGAAACAAAAAAAAGCCACGTGCTTATCTTCGTAATTTGAATGACTACCCGATCTAATTATACGTTAAAAATATATTAGTGCCTGCTCCGGGAAAGGTTTCTCTCATGAATGGATTATCCATTAAAAAAAAATCCTAACTATTCTCCTTTTTAGAGTGGGGATGACTGTGTAAAAGAAGCCGTATATTGATAAATATCCATTTTCCAAAATCAAAAGAGCGATTAAGTTGGAAAAATAAAGGATTTCTAACCACCTTCTTATCCTATAATGAATCAAAGTTTTTTATATGGAAAAGAGAGGATAGAGAGTCCGTTGATGAGTTTACTATCTCCGAGGTGTTTATTCTTTAGGTGTTTATTCTTTATATTCCTCTAATACCTTGTTTTGACTGTATCGCATTATGTATTATTTGATAATCCACGAAATCCATTATCTTTTATTCAAATTGAATTTCGATTTTAAATGGAGGAAGTTAAAGGATATTTAGAACTCGATAAGTCTCGTCAACATGACTTCCTATATCCACTTATTTTTCAAGAATATATTTATGCATTTGCTCATGATCATAGGTCCGTTTTGTTGGAAAATGTGGATTATGACAAAAAATTTAGTTTTCGACTTCTTAAACGTTTAATTAATCGAATGTATCAACAGAATCATCTAGCTCTTTTTACTAATACTAATGGTGGTTCTAAGCAAAATGCATTTTTGGGGCACAACAAGAATTTATATTCTCAAATGCTATCAGAAGTTTTTTCAGTAATTATAGAAATTTTATTTTCTCTACGACTTGAATCTTCCTTCGAAAGGAAAGAAATAGTCAAATTTCAGAATTTACGCTCAATTCATTCCTTATTTCCTTTTTTAGAAGACCAATTGGTACATTTAACTTATGTGTCAGATATAGAAATAAACCCTCCCATCCATCTCGAAATATTGGTTCAAACCCTCCGCTACTGGGTGAAAGATGCTTCTTCGTTACATTTAGTCCGATTCTTTCTTTACAAGTATGATAATTGGAATAGTCTTATTACATTAAAGAAATCCATTTCCATTTTTTTAAAAAGGAATCGAAAATCTTTCTTGTTCCTCTATAATTCTCATGTATGTGAATGCGAATCCATACTCGGTTTTATTCGTAACCAATCGTTTCATTTACGATCAACATCTTTTGGAGTCTTTTTTGAGCGAATCCATTTCTATGGAAAAATAAAAAAACTTCTTCTAGAAGGCTTTTCTATTCAATCCAAGCTAGGGTTGTTCAAGGATCCTTTTATTCATTATGTTAGGTATCAAGGAAAAGCCTTTTTGGGCTCAAAAGGCACGCCTCTCCTGATGAGTAAATGGAAATATTACCTTATCAATTTATGGCAA